TATAGTTCCTCCAATATGCCCTTGAGAGGTAAAGGATTAAACCTAAAAAAAAAAGTTTTTGTTCGGAATCTAAAAAAATGGAAAGACCCCTTAACTATTTAAGTTATTAATATAACGAATCACACTTTTACCACTAAACTATACCCGCTACTCTTTTTTTTATATACTGTATATAAATAGAAGACTGTTTGTCGAACAAAGGAGTGAGACACAATCAAGATAGCATTAAAATTATAGCGTTGACGTGTATTGTATTTCGACCCGCCGTCAATTTTAAGAAAAAAAAGGGTGAAGAGCAAAAAGTGTATCTTATTTAAAGAACATAATAAAGTTATAATTATACTTTTCGTTTGCTGGAAAGTCATTACTGACAGTTCCGTTCCGAAGAAGAAGTAAATGAGCTATTTCTAATGTTATACTGATAATTAATTATTTAGAATAAATTCTAAATATTATAAATATGTATGTTTAATAGTTGAGTTTATTGTTTATTTTATATATATATATGCCCATATGTGTTTTTTATTCCACCTTTTAAAGTAATTAAATTTAGATATAAAAAAAGTAATAATAAAATATAAATTATTAATAATAAGAAATGGCACCTCCATCATATCATAGAAATGGGGATGTAAATTGACCCTATTACTGCTTTATTAACAAGTATTTACGATTTTATATCAAATCGTGATTCAATTTTTCGATCTATAAATAATTGATTCGTTGGAACAAAAAAATAAGTAATGACCCGGCCAGTACTCCAGTACTTTATTGGGCCGGGGGAATAAACTTTTTGTACAAAATCAACATATAAATTGAATTGCTGATTTTTTTGGATATCTTATCTTTTTTATATATTATCTTTTAATTTTATATATTGGTTTATATATTGTTATTTTTATATATACTTATATTATAATAAGTAAGTAAGGAAAAACAAGGATTTTTTTGATCAATCTTTACTTCAAATTCACGTGTCACATCACATAAAAAATCGTAAATTTTTTAATTCGGAGAGATGGCTGAGTGGACTAAAGCGGCGGATTGCTAATCCGTTGTACAAGTTATTTGTACCGAGGGTTCGAATCCCTCTCTCCCCGCTCCGTTTGATCGCTTGATACTTTCGAATAAAAAAAAATCTCAATCACTTTTTTTATAAAAAAAATATATATATATAGAAAAAAAAAGAATTCAAAAAAAACAATAAAAAATTAAAAAATCGATTATGTTTATTCTTCACGTCCAGGATTACGCCCTGTATCGTTAGACAAGAATCCAAAGATGAAGAGAGAAACAAAAAAAATCACTACTGTATAAACGAATAGTTTGAGAGTAAGCATTACACAATCTCCAAGATAAGATCATTTTTATTTATTTTTATTTGTGAAAGGGGGAATAGATTACCTATTTTTTTTTTCACCACATACGCTATTTTTAGTTTTGACATGACACTTCAAAAAAATAAAATTAATACATATATATATATATAAGTGTTTTCTTAAAAAAAGTAATTTTTACTAATTTATTTGTAATAAGATTCTGAGTCTTTGTTCGCTGGAAGGTCAGAACAAGAAAATAAATGGAGAAAAATTAATTTCTGCAATTATTTAATAGAAAAAATTTCTATTTTTGAATCAATCAAAGGCCCGTAATATAATATAAGACTTATCCAATCTTATTAATTTTTTTTTTTTGATAAAAAATAATGAATTTAGGAAAGTCTTAAAGATTTCATCGAAAACTTACAGCAGCTTGCCAAACAAAGGCTAAGAGAAAAAAGAGTAGAGGTATGATGGGCATAACGTCTATGATTGGGTTGAAAAAGGCATAAGCCTCGGGCAATTTTGCGAAGAAAAAACTACTTGAATAAAAGGCAGAATTAATACAGATACCGATTAAACTAAAGATATTAAGCATAAGAAACATTTTGTTCTTGTAGATTAGATAATTTGATTGAGTTATTTTTATAATATAAGGTCAAAATTAAAAAGTAAGGTCCGAAAAATCTCCCTTTTATTTGAACTTTCCAAAACCAAATATCTTATCCCTTTTTCAATTCTCAAACGAGAATACAAGGAATTGTACTTTCATACAATATTTTAATTGAATTCCATGTAATGATCAATTACATTTTTTTGATTCTATATATACATGTGTCGAATCCTAGCAACAATATATCCTATCCATATGTATTTGGGCTGGAATTGACGAATAAGCAATATTAATAATAGTTTTATTAGTGTGGAATAGAAATCGAAATGGGGCGTGGCCAAGTGGTAAGGCAGCGGGTTTTGGTCCCGTTATTCGGAGGTTCGAATCCTTCCGTCCCAGGTTGTGTCTATCAGAAACGACCAATTGGATCATATCGTATCCAACATTAAAAATAAAAAAAAAATATGTATAAAACGAAGGAGATTCGTTAAGGGAAAAAAGATATATATATCTGTGATTCCTTAAATATACATAATTACTTAGGGTAACAATTGTTCTTTGTATATTGTAATGTAATAAATATGATAGATAGGAAAAAATAATAATTAGAGGAGTCCTTATTTTCTCTTTCAGATGAAAGAAAGAATAATGACCTTCATTTTACCTTAGACGATATCTTTTCTATTCCATACACATGAAAACAAATAAACTTTATTCTCAATCTATTTATGTTTTAAATTAAACAATTGAGAATTAAATTGGACATGATGAAAATTTGTATCTCTTTAGTGAATAAGATATCTGCTACAAATTTTTAGATACTTATTGGGATTGCGTCGACTTGTTGATTGAATTAGGGATCAAATTAAGTAATGAACTAAAATATGTTTTCCAACCCTGACCTGAAGTCGGAGATTCTTTAAACTCGTTTTATTTTTTTTTTTTTTTTTTTTTAGAAATGTGTTTCACTCATATGGGGTTCAAAAATGGGATCTTTGCCGATCCTTCTCCGAAAAAACCTTTTCCTTATTTTTCTGTTAAAATTTATTATTTATGTTGTGTCAATCCAACACAAGGCCTTCCTTTATTTCCTTAATTAATTTTATCAACATTCATATTGACAATGTTGTATCGAACGAATATAATTGGATCGTAGATAAATGGATCCGTTTATCCCTACCTCGGATTTATTTTTTCCTTTACTTAAGTCAAATGACGGGTTTGCCGCATTTACTATACATAAATGTTTTTCTTAACAAAAAATGGATCAAGATAAAAATGGGTGTCAATCTTGAAATCTATATTGTATTTTTAATCCATTGTTTTTTAATCCAACCTGTTCCTTTTGATATTTTGGTGTTTATAAATTTTATAAATTATGGATCATAAAATCAATATTTTATGTTTAGATTTGATTTGTTGCTAGTTCCATTTTTAAGTTTGACGGGGTCCTCCGCGGTGCAATCAAATTTATTTCTTTAATTTCGATCGTATCTACACTACATTATTTATCTGGGTTGCTAACTCAATGGTAGAGTACTCGGCTTTTAAGTGCGACTAGGATCTTTTACACATTTGGATGAAGCAACGAATTCGTCCAGACTATTGGTAGAGTCTATAAGACCACGACTGATCCTGAAAGGTAATGAAGGAAAAAACAGCATGTCGTATTAAAATATAAATTGAATAGTTAATCAAATGAATAAATTCATTTGATTAACTATTCAAATAGAACTTTGAGTTGATCCTTACTGGATCATTACAAAATATTGTTTTGGTTTTTGGAAGGGGACAGATTTTTTGTTTGGTCTAGTGAATAAATGGATAGAGTCCTATGGCTCCAATTCTGGTAAAACAAAAAGCAACGAGCTTATGTTCTTAATTTGAATAATTACCCGATCTAATTAGACGTTAAAATTTTATTAGTGCCTGATGCGGGAAAGGGTTCTACTATGAGTGGACCATTGATTCTTTTTTTTTTTTGAATCCCTAACTATTCTCTCTTATGGATTGGAGACGGATGTGTATAAGAAAGAGTATACTGATAAAGAGAATATAATTTTTTCCAAAATCAAAAGAGCAACTGGGTTGCAAAAATAAAGGATTTTTTTTAATCTCTTGTAATTAGAATTTTATAACATAAACCAATTGGATAGAAAAAGAGAAGAACGAGATCCATCGATTGGGCTCTCAGTCTCGGGGGTATATCTTTTTTCGTACTATACTATATAGTATTTTTAGTATATACTAGGTATATACTATATAGTATATTTATATATTATATATATATACCCTGTTCTGACCATATTGCACTATGTATCATTCGACAACCCCAGACATGTACCCTTTTTTCTCTCTTTCAAGTGGATAGTGGATAAATGTAAATGCAAGAATTACAAGGATATTTAGAAAAAGATAGATCTCGGCAACAACACTTCCTATATCCGCTTCTATTTCAGGAGTATATTTACACACTTGCTCATGATCATGGTTTAAATAGTTCAATTTTTTATGAACCCATGGAAATTTTTGGTTATGACAATAAATCTAGTTCCGTACTTGTGAAACGTTTAATTACTCGAATCTATCAACAGAATTATTGGATTTCTTCGATTAAAAATTCTAGCCAAAATAGATTTGATGGGCACAACAAAAATTTATATTCTCCTTTTTTTTTAAAAATAGTATCTGAAGGATTTGCAGTTATTTTGGAAATTCCATTACCTTCCCTAGAAGAAAAAGAAATAAAAAAATATCAGAATTTACGATCTATTCATTCAACATTTCCTTTTTTAGAGGACATAATTTCGCACATAAATTATGTGTTAGATCTACTAATACCCTATCCTGTCCACCTGGAAGTCTTGGTTCAAATTCTTCAACGGTGGATCCAAGATGTTCCTTCTTTGCATTTATTGCGATTCTTTCTCCATGAATATCATAATGGGAATAGGTTTATTACTACGAATAAATCTATTTACGTTTTTTCAAAAAAAAATAAACGACTATTTCAGCTCCTGTATAATTCTTATGTATCTGAATATGAATTTTTATTAGTGTTTCTTCGT